CTTTTTTTACATAACTGTTTAATCATCTTTTTATTTATCACTTGATGTTATGTGTTGAATATGGAATACTATTATTTACCAAGTTGAAACCAAAAACTTCCCCTTGGCCGTTGCCTCACCCCGTAAGGGCAAGGCTATCAAACTTCGTTTGATTGCTCAAGTGGCAAGGGCTAAATGTAATTCTAAGATTGAATGAAACACAGAAGACTTGTGGTTCTATGCTTCGAGTTTTTGCTTTTCATTTTAATTAAGCTTTACTAGTCACAGAAGACTTGTTTTCTGTGCTGCGGTAGACGGTCCGATTTTGAGAAATAAAATTTTTTTAAAACTTAAAAATTATTATGACTGCTATTTTAGAAAGACGTGAAAACGCTAGCCTATGGGCTCGCTTTTGTGAATGGGTTACTAGCACTGAAAACCGTTTATACATTGGATGGTTTGGTGTTCTAATGATCCCAACTTTATTAACTGCAACTTCTGTATTTATCATCGCTTTTATCGCTGCACCTCCAGTAGATATCGATGGTATTCGTGAGCCTGTTTCTGGTTCTTTACTTTACGGAAACAACATCATTTCTGGTGCTGTAATTCCTACTTCAAACGCAATCGGTCTGCATTTTTACCCAATTTGGGAAGCTGCTTCTTTAGACGAGTGGTTATACAACGGTGGTCCTTACCAACTTATCGTTTGTCATTTCTTTTTAGGTATTTGCTGCTACATGGGTCGTGAGTGGGAACTTTCTTTCCGTTTAGGTATGCGTCCTTGGATTGCTGTAGCTTACTCTGCTCCAGTTGCTGCAGCTACTGCTGTATTTATTATTTACCCTATCGGACAAGGTTCTTTTTCTGATGGTATGCCTTTAGGTATTTCTGGTACTTTCAACTTCATGATCGTATTCCAAGCTGAACACAACATCTTAATGCACCCATTCCACATGCTTGGTGTTGCTGGTGTTTTTGGTGGTTCTTTATTCTCTGCTATGCACGGTTCTTTAGTAACTTCATCTTTAATCCGTGAAACTACTGAGAATGAATCTGCTAACGCTGGTTACAAATTCGGTCAAGAAGAAGAAACTTACAACATCGTAGCTGCTCATGGTTACTTTGGTCGTTTAATCTTCCAATATGCTTCTTTCAACAACTCTCGTTCTCTACACTTCTTCTTAGCTGCTTGGCCTGTTGTTGGTATCTGGTTTACTGCTTTAGGTATTTCAACTATGGCATTCAACCTAAATGGTTTCAATTTCAACCAATCTGTTGTAGACTCTCAAGGTCGTGTAATCAACACTTGGGCTGACATTATTAACCGTGCTAACTTAGGTATGGAAGTAATGCACGAACGTAACGCGCACAACTTCCCTCTAGATTTAGCTTCTGTTGAAGCTCCTTCAATCAACGCATAATTTTAATTATGTTTTACTGTATCCGACCTTTAATATTTAAATCGTGATACATAATTTTGCTTTATATGGCGAACTTTGTTGGCCATATAAAGCAAAGCTTGTCAACTTGACTACTAACTTTGTTAGTAGTCTTGGCAAGGTTCTCTAAATTTTAATTATCTCACTCGCTTTTGTCTTAATAAAAAACTTCGTTTGTTACTAAGTTCTTCTTTTCGGGTATATCTGAAGTGTATGCTCCGCACAAGCTAAGCTTTGTTCGAATTTTATACGAAGTGTAAAACATCTAGAGGCTTCATTGGGAAGATACTTTGGGAACAATGGTTGCTGAGAAGGTAACGATATGAAAACTTTGTTTGTTATTTTTCACTTAAATTAAACTATTACCCCTTAAATACTAAGTTTACTCCACGAAGGTCGGAGCACATAAAAAACAGAAAAGACTTAACCCCTTGATAATCAACCGAAGTTTTATAACCTTGCTTCACCCCTCACCCCTCAGGGCTAGGGGTGAGGGAAAATCTACGGCCTGAAAGTAATGAGTAAATCCTTCTATATTTTTTTCGACGCTAAGGGTTTAAATTTAGAGTGAGGTGGTTCTGGGTTAGGAAGCTTTTTCAGTAAAACTTGACTAGAGTTCGGTTTTTTAGGTAACATAAGATTATATTAGTATTTAAAAATAAAAAACACAAAAGTTAAACGCAGAAGACTTGTTTTCTGCGCTACGGCGAATAGTATTTTATTTTTACTGAACAAACTTTTATAAAAACACAGAACATAGAAGAAAGATCCAAGCAGAGAACATAAGTCTTCTATGTTCTGTGTTTTTTCCTCATAGAAGACAGAAGACTTGTGTTCTATACTGAACAAACTTAGTTTTTTCTGGACTTTTTTTCAATGCTTGGGTAGTTATAACAAGCTTGGCTTGTTTTAATAAACGTACCCCTCACCCCTAACCCCGAAGGCTGCCCCTGAAAGGGGTATACAAACGAAGTTTGTCAACCTTGCTACTAACTTCGTTAGTAGCTTAGGCACCTTTATAACGAACCGAGTTCGTTATTTAGAGCCAGGTTATCAACCAGAAGTTGATTACCCGTTGCCTAACTCCTCACCCCGCAGGGGCAAGGTTAACAAGCTCTGCTTGTTTACCGAAGGGGCAAGGTTATCAAACAAAGTTTGATTATCCTGGCGGACACGGCAAGGGTACTAACTTCGTTAGTAGCTTAGGCAAGGTTAACAAGCTTCGCTTGTTTACCGAAGGGGCAAGGTCAAGGTGATCAACCAGTAAACAAGCGAAGCTTGTTAACCGGACTCTTTCAGAGTTTGGAGGTTGATTACCATAAGGATTTGATGGAGTGATGTCTGAGTGGCCGAAAGAGCTCGATTGCTAATTGAGTGTATAGAAACCTATACCGAGGGTTCGAATCCCTCTCACTCCGTAAATAAAGTTATTAGTTTACACAGAACATAGAATATAGAAGACAGAAGACTTGTGTTCGGTACTGAACAAACTTTGTTTGTTATGGACCTAACCTCCGTAGGAGGAGACTTTATGACGAACATAGTTCGTCATTTAGGATAGGTTTATTGAAACAAGCAAAGCTTGTTTTAACTACTCCTTGGCAAGAAAAAGAAGCAAAGCTTCTTTTTCTAACCTTATTCTTTCAGAGTTAGGGCTTTGTCTTTACCAATGGGCCATTGCCAATGGGTAAACAAGCAAAGTTTGTTAACCTTACTCATTCGGTAATCAAAATTCCGTAGGAATTTAGATAACCTTACCTAAGCTACTAACGAAGTTAGTAGCAAGGTTGTTTTACCCAAAGGGTAACACTTGATTGCGATCTACGATCGCTTCCTAGACAAGCGGAGCTTGTATACCCCTTCGGTAAACAAGCTTTGCTTGTTAACCTTGCCCCTTCGGGGTGAGGGGTGAGGAGTTAGGCCGGGGGTAATCAAACAAAGTTTGATTACTAAGAAGAGAGAGAGAGGCGGACTGGATTGACGCAAATCAGCTTTGTAAGATATTCTTTAAAAAGAGAAACCTAAATAACACGCACATAATACACAGAAGATTTGTTTTCTACGCTGTAGGTTTGGTAAAATTTTTATCAAATATAAAATAAAAAAACTTCTTGCGGATTGTATAATTAGTCTTAAATACGGGAGTATAGCTCAGTTGGTAGAGCGCTGCCTTTGCAAGGCAGATGTCAGCGGTTCGAGTCCGCTTACTTCCACCAGATTACTACTTTTATTTTATATAAAAGTTCACGGAAATTAGTTTTCGCAGAACATAGAAGACTTGTTTTCTATGCTGAATAAACTTCGTTTGTTCTGAATTATTTTCTGCGTTACACTGTGCACAAGTATCCTGGTTTTTTAAATTTATAAAATGATCAAATGAAGAAAAGCTTACGGTGGATACCTAGGCACCTAGAGACGATGAAGGGCGTGGAAACCAACGAAATGCTTCGAGGAGCTGGAAACAAGCTATGATTCGAAGATTCCCTAATAGGGCAACCTTGTACACTACCTATTGAATTCATAGATAGGAAAGAGACAACCCAGTGAACTGAAACATCTTAGTAGCTGGAGGAAAAGAAAGCAAACGCGATTCCCTTAGTAGCGGCGAGCGAAATGGGAACAGCCTAAACCGATTCGATTTTTTCGAGTTGGGGTTGTGGGAAGAAATACGTATAACTGCAAAAAAAATTATTTAACTAGGTGAAGCAGCTGAATCCTGCACCATAGATGGTGAAAGTCCAGTAATCGAAAGTTAAGTAATATTTTTATTTCTTATCCCGAGTAGCATGGGGCACGTGAAATCCCGTGTGAATCAGCGAGGACCACCTCGTAAGGCTAAATACTCCTAGGTGACCGATAGTGAACTAGTACCGCGAGGGAAAGGTGAAAAAGAACCCCTATAGGGGAGTGAAATAGAACATGAAACCGTAAGCTGTCAAGCAGTGGGAGGGCGAAAAGCCTGACCGCGTGCCTGTTGAAGAATGAGCCGGCGACTTATAGGGAGTGGCGTGGTTAAAGAAAACATCTGAAGCCAAAGCGAAAGCAAGTCTTAATAGGGCGCTCTTGTCACTTCTTATGGACCCGAACCCGGGTGATCTAACCATGGCCAGGATGAAGCTTGGGTAAAACCAAGTGGAGGTCCGAACCGACCGATGTTGAAAAATCGGCGGATGAGCTGTGGTTAGGGGTGAAATGCCAATCGAACTCGGAGCTAGCTGGTTCTCCCCGAAATGCGTTGAGGCGCAGCGGTTGATGAATTGGGCTATCTAGGGGTAAAGCACTGTTTCGGTGCGGGCTGCGAGAGCGGTACCAAATCGTAGCAAACTAAGAATACTAGATATGCTTTCCATCAACCAGTGAGACGGTGGGGGATAAGCTTCATCGTCGAGAGGGAAACAGCCCAGATCACCAGCTAAGGCCCCTAAATGGCCGCTAAGTGATAAAGGAGGTAAGAATGCTGAAACAACCAGGAGGTTTGCTTAGAAGCAGCCACCCTTAAAAGAGTGCGTAATAGCTCACTGGTGGAGCGTTCTTGCGCCGAAAATGAATGGGACTAAGCGGTCTGCCGAAGCTGTGGGATTTTTAAACAAAAATAAAATACAGAAAACTTTTTTCTGTGCTGCGGTTCTCGTAGACTAAATTTAAACCTGCAAGGTTTAAACTACCCTCTGAGTAACTAATGTTTTTTTTCGAATTAAAAATCGGTAGGGGAGCGTTCCGCTCTAGGGTGAAGCATAAACGAAAGTTAATGTGGACAAAGCGGAAGTGAGAATGTCGGCTTGAGTAACGCAAACATTGGTGAGAATCCAATGCCCCGAAAACCTAAGGGTTCCTCCACTAGGCTCGTCCATGGAGGGTGAGTCAGGACCTAAGGCAAGGCCGAAAGGCGTAGTCGATGGAAAACAGGTTAATATTCCTGTACTGATTCTTAATTGGTACCGAGGGACGAAGAAAGCAAAAGTTGGCCAAAATTGGATTTTTGGTGGAAACGTTCGAGGTGTTGAGAGGTAGAATAAAAACTAACCTTGAGCTAAGGCGTGATACGGTTTCATTCCCTGAAATTTTTTTTCATAGTGAAATTTAACGAATTGTTAAACTTCCTAGAAAAGCTCGAACTACTAATAATTAAGAATTACCTGTACCCCAAACCGACACAGGTAGGTGGGTAGAGTATACCTAGGGGCGCGAGATAACTCTCTCTAAGGAACTCGGCAAAATGGCCCCGTAACTTCGGGAGAAGGGGTGCCTCTAGAAATAGAGGCCGCAGTGACCAGGCCCAGGCGACTGTTTACCAAAAACACAGGTCTCCGCTAAGTCGTAAGACAATATATGGGGGCTGACGCCTGCCCAGTGCCGGAAGGTGAAGGAAGTTGGTTATTTTATTCCTTGGAGTAAGAAAAGCTGACAACCGAAGCCCCGGTGAACGGCGGCCGTAACTATAACGGTCCTAAGGTAGCGAAATTCCTTGCCAGGTAAGTTCTGGCCCGCACGAAAGGCGTAACGATCTGGGCACTGTCTCGGAGAGAGGCTCGGTGAAATAGACATGTCCGTGAAGATGCGGACTTCCTGCACCTGGACAGAAAGACCCTATGAAGCTTGACTGTAGCCTGGAATTGAATTCGGGCTTTTCTTGCGCAGCCTAGGTGGGAGGCGTTGATAATTCTCTTCCGGGAGGGTTGGAGCCATCAGTGAGAGACCACTCTGGAGAAGCTAGAATTCTAATGGCGATCCTTGAATCAGGACGTTTGACAGTTTCAGGTGGGCAGTTTGACTGGGGCGGTCGCCTCCTAAACAGTAACGGAGGCGTGCAAAGGTTCCCTCAGGCTGGACGGAAATCAGCCGAAGAGTGTAAAGGCAGAAGGGAGCTTGACTGCAAGACCTACAAGTCGAGCAGGGGCGAAAGCCGGCCTTAGTGATCCGACGGTACCGAGTGGAAGGGCCGTCGCTCAACGGATAAAAGTTACTCTAGGGATAACAGGCTGATCTTCCCCAAGAGTTCACATCGACGGGAAGGTTTGGCACCTCGATGTCGGCTCATCGCAACCTGGAGCGGTAGTACGTTCCAAGGGTTGGGCTGTTCGCCCATGAAAGCGGTACGTGAGCTGGGTTCAGAACGTCGTGAGACAGTTCGGTCCATATCCGGTGTAGGCGTAAGAGTATTGAGAGGAGTCTTCCATTGTACGAGAGGACCTGGAAGAACGCACCACTAGTATACCAGTTCTCCTGCCAAGGGGAAACGCTGGGTAGCCAAGTGCGGAGTGGATAACTGCTGAAAGCATCTAAGTAGGAAGCCCACCTCAAGATGAGTACTCTCTTAAACCTTTGGGTTTAAAAAGGTCACGGTAAGACTAACCGTTTAATAGGTATCAAGTGTAAGGCTAGTAATAGTTTTAGCTGAGATATACTAACAGACCGAGTGATTTTGATCTACAAAATTAATCACTGCGAATAAACACACAGAACAAAGACTGAACAAACAAAGTTTGTTCAGGACTTCTTTTCTGTGCTGCGGTGGTTGTAAGAGTACCAAGCTTGGCTTGGTACTCTAATTTCTGGTGTCTTTATTTTTATGGACCCACACCAATCCATCTCGAACTTGGTTGTGAAACGTAGAAAGAGTGACAATACTTAAGCCGTGGGGCTTTGGGAAGATAACTTGATGCCAGGATATTA